CCAATTTCGCCATATCCCCCTACTTACTTTGTAAGTAGGATATCATTATCCTAACTTTTTTATTTCAGTTATATTATGATTCAATATACACTCAATATATTTTATTGATTCATACATAACATATATATAGTATATTATACTACATATATAGTATATATAGGCTTAATAGTATTATTCTAGGTATATATATTTTTTACCTAATTTTTATTATTTTTAGCGTTCAATTTTGAATACTTGAACGATCGATTCTTTTGTTTTTGTGTTAGTCCTTATCGAACGAAAAATAACTAAAAGGAATTTGAATTATTCTATATATTGAATAATTAAATATCGCTAACAAATCTAATGGCTATAACTAAAAATTCCCTTTTTAATAAAAAAACAATTTAAACTGAACGAATTTAAATAAATTCGTTTAATTTTTGGATTTTATATTTCTAGATATTTAAAATTTTAAATCGACTCCGCTAATTTATTTAAAGTTATTTGTTTCAATTATGTAATAAAAATTGAACCCAATTAAAGGTTTTTTAAATAAAATTAGATTACTAAATCTAAATATAGTATAGGAAAAACCATTAAAAAAAATCTTACTATCTAATTAAAATATCGATAATCATATATTTGATAAAAGAAAAGGACCCAATTAGAAATTAATTGTTATGTGACGAGTTAATAGCGAAAATTCCTGTAGTTTACTAAACTCCTGTATGTATACAATTTATATTATGTGAGCCCACTTAGCTCAGAGGTTAGAGCATCGCATTTGTAATGCGATGGTCATCGGTTCGACTCCGATAGCGGGCTTTTCTCCATCTGTTTGATTTTTTTCATAGTGGAAAATGTGAAATCAAATAAATTGAAAAGGCTTCTTATACTTTTACCAAATGGCACCCTTGTAGTATCTCCTAAGAAATTATAATAAAAAAAGAATTGAAGGAGTTTTTTCTATGTCCACTAAATCAATCAAGAAAAAAACCCTTACTTTTTTTGATGTTTATATTCTTATTAGAATAATTTCTATTAATATGATAAAAAAATATGTTTTAAGAGTTTTTAGTATTTACTCGTTTTATATTATTTAATCTAAATACGATAAATTAGATATATAATCTATTAAGGCCAGGATATTAAGAGAATTCATCTAATTATTCTTTCTAGTATAATATTTCAATAAATTTTTATCAATTTTTTATTGAATTTACATTTTATGTTGTATTTTTCTTTTTTTATATTTATTCTTTAGTTTAATTTCATATTTCATTTCGGTTTATGCAACTTCATAAGGAGTCTTTATGTCGCGTTACAGAGGACCACGTTTCAAAAAAATACGTCGTCTGGGTGCTTTACCGGGACTAACAACTAAAAAGCCTAGAACAGGAAACGATTTTAGAAACCAATTACGCCCCGGTAAAAAATCTCAATATCGTATTCGTTTAGAAGAAAAACAAAAATTACGCTTTCATTATGGTCTTACAGAACAACAATTACTTAAATACGTTCATATCGCCGGAAAAGCAAAAGGGTCCACAGGTCAAGTTTTACTACAATTGCTTGAAATGCGGTTGGATAACATCCTTTTTAGATTAGGTCTAACTTCGACTATTCCTCAAGCCCGCCAATTGGTTAACCATAGACATATTTTAGTTAATGGTGGTATAGTAGATATACCAAGTTATCGCTGCAAACCCCGCGATATTATTATCGTGAGAGATAAACAAAAATCTAAGTCTCTGGTTCAAAAGTATATTGATTCATCCTCCCGTGAGGAATTGCCAAAACATTTGACCCTTCATCCATTCCAATATAAAGGATCGGTCAATGAAATACTAGATAGTAAATGGGTCGGTTTGAAAATAAATGAATTGCTGGTTGTAGAATATTATTCTCGTCAGACTTAAATCTAACTAAAATAAGAAGAATTTGGACAATTTTACCCTCCCTTTACACCCATATAAAGAGTAAGGGGTTTTTTCCGAGGATTTTTTCCTGTTCATGTCTCGTATCATAGATTGATAGGGAGGTTTTAATTCCTTGTCCATTCTTTCTAGTATTTTAAATATTATAGCAATTGGGATTAGGAATAGCGAAAATATATCCAAGAAAGCCCTAACTGTTGCAATAATTAATCGTGTATTTTATTTGAGATATTGCGTTTAATAACATTAACGTTGTTATTGAATTAGGTGACGGGTACGGAAAGAGAGGGATTCGAACCCTCGGTAAACAAAAGCCTACATAGCATTTCCAATGCTACGCCTTGAACCACTCGGCCATCTCTCCTACATAATGATAAAGTTGCTAATAAATCGAAAAAATAGTTTTGGTTTTTGGATAAAAGCATACACTCTATTTTAACTAAAAAAAGGGAAAAAACTTTTTAAAATCTTAGTCGAGGCTAGGTAAATTAGATAATTTTGTGGGACAAATTGTAAAAAAAAAGCATTTATTCGTGTCATGTTTACGAAGATGGGACTCCTTATTTTATTTTTTAAAAATTGTCTACCGGATTAAATAAATTAGTTGGACCCACTTCACCGATTGCTCATTTTTTTATACTATTTTTAATGGCGCTTTTTAGATCATTTTTTAGTTTAGACCTTTATTCTATTTTCTTTTCATCCATGATAGAGCAATTATTCAACTCTTTTTCCTCTTTGGATCATAATTTACTCAAAACTTCTTGAATTTTCCTACAGCTTCAAATAAATTCGGTAATTCTTCAACTTTGATGCAATCTAAAAATTTTCCAATATTTTTAATACGACTATATTTTCATTTCAATAAAATCTAACCGTTCTCAATATTTATTAGTTTTTATGGATTCCTGCAAAAAAGAATTTGAGTTTGAGTAGAAGTTTAATTTTACTGAGTCTGGTTTTATGTTATTTTGTATTGGAAAATTCCTTTAATTGTGGGATTATTTTCTCACGAAGGGAATTAAAATAAATTATAGCATGAATTTCTGCCTATGTCTAGATCTGGAATAACTGGAAATTTTATTGATAAGACCTTCTCTATTGTAGCCAATATATTATTACGAATAATTCCGACAACTTCGGGGGAGAAGGAGGCATTCGCTTATTACAGAGATGGTGCGATTTGATTCTTTTTTTTTAGTTATTTTCTACTTTATCTTTAATTTTTAGAATTAAATTTATTTATATTTTTTAATGTTCTTAGGAGAAAGTAGCATGATACTTATTCGAGATATAAGGAATAAAAATTATTTGAAATAAATCTACGCTTGTTGAAGGTGAAGTTTGTAAATAAATCAAGCCCTTCTGTCGTGTATCCCCGATTAATGCAACCTCAAATGCTTTAATTGTTGATTATAAGTATTGAGCGAAAGGTTACACCTATGCTTGTGTTAGGTCAAACCTCCTCCACTAGTACTAATAGGAGGCATAGAGGAAGAGGCACTACTTTTTGGAATCAACAACAGGAAAACTTTGTTATAAATTAGACTTTTTCCTTATGAGGATCAGGACTCGCAAGAATGGTTGGGACAACAAACACCCATCTCGTTCGTGTTTGGATACCCGTATAACCATAGAAAACTGTTGAAGTGACTAATTCCTGAAAATTACGCGGCATTTAGACAAAAAAATTGCAGGAGTCACCCCTTTTTTATCTAGTATCAACAGATTTGATGTTGAGGAAAAATCTTTTACAAAAAGGTTGGTTAGAGATTTCTTGTAAAAACACCAGCCCCACTTAGTTTATAATGAGAAAATTTCAATCTTTTTTGATTCCATGTATTAGTTTCATTATGTACATAAAGGAGGAGCCGTATGAGATGAAAATCTCATGTACGGTTCTGAAACGGAGATTTTTTGAATCGAATGACGACCGTAACGGATGTCGGCTCAATCCGAAGGAAATTATGCGGAAGCTTTACAGAATTATTATGAAGCTATGCGACTAGAAATTGATCCCTATGACCGAAGTTATATACTTTATAACATAGGCCTTATCCACACAAGAAACGGAGACCATACAAAAGCTTTGGAATATTATTTTCGTGCACTAGAGCGAAACCCATTCTTACCACAAGCCTTTAATAATATGGCCGTGATCTGTCATTACGTGCGACTATCTCCACTATAGAAATAAAAAAGGAAAAAGAACATAAAAATACTAGAAAAACCAAATATAGGCTTTCTACATATGTATCGTCCACAACAACGATTTTTATCAGCTGTAGCAACCAAATTAACTTCATAAAATTTTAAGAAGAAATAGGAATGCCTAGATACTTTTATTCGATGGATAAAGGATCTAATTGATAGAGGAAGCGCCGTAAAGATCAATTCGCGAGGTTTTGGGACAATATAATAAAAAACCTGCTTATTTATGTCTATGTCATGATATGAAATAAAAGTTAGGAATCCACTTCTGTAATAGAGTGGATCCCCTAAGGTATTGAGCAGCGGTGTAGCATCAGATCCCAAAGATAGTAAGCCTTTCTTATAAAAGAAAGTCTTTTTCACGGATTCTATAATAAATATCGTTATATATTAAACCGAGATAGTTACCTTTTTAGAAAACTCTACTGATGGCGGAAATGCCTCTACTTTAATAAAGGCGGGAGAAAAGATAAAACTGAGTAAATTAGTAATCAAAATTCCAGTTTGAAACTCATAACTTCTTGTTCTTTTGGTATAAAAAATGTGATGGATCCACGAGAAATCTCATTTAATTATATTTTTTAATTATATTTAATTATATATGGTAGATTAAAAAAACGTACACCAAAAGAGCTTGACCGTTGAGCCGTATGAGGTCGGAAACTCTCAAGTACGGTTCTAAGGGAAGGAATTTACCCCCTATTCCGACCGGGGAGAACAGGCCATTCGACAAGGAGATTCTGAAATTGCGGAGGCTTGGTTCGCTCAAGCTGCCGAATATTGGAAACAAGCTCTAGCGCTTACTCCGGGTAATTATATTGAAGCGCAAAATTGGTTGAAGATCACAAGGCGTTTCGAATAAGAACGCCT